AGAATAAAACATAGACATTTCGCCTATCATTAGAATTTTCTGAAAGGTAACTATCTCAGTTTCATATCATATATAAATTTATATTATATAATATATATAGATATAGAAAATATATATAGATATAGAATTTTTGAAAAAGACTTTCGAAAGGAAAGACTTACTATCTTTGGGATCTGATCCTACACCGCTGCTCAATACCTTAGTGGATCGACTCTATTACATAAGTAGATTCCTAACGTTTGTCTCACATCATGACATAAGTAAGCAGTTCTTATTGTATCGGCCAAAACCTCGCTAATTGATCTTTACGGTGCTTACTCTATCAATTAGATCCTTTACCCATAGAATAAAATAGCTAGGCATATCTATTTCTTCATATTTCAACTTCTATGAAGTTTATTTCTTTTCTACAGCTGATAAAAATCGTTGTTTTAGACGATGCATATGTAGAAAGCCCTTTTTTCTAGTATTTACTAGCGAATTTGATCTTTCTTTACTTTTTTCTTTCTATAGTGGAGATAGTCGCACGTAATGACAGATCACAGCCATATTATTAAAAGCTTGTGGTAAGAATGGGTTTCGTTCGAGCGCTCGAAAATAATATTCCAAAGCTTTCGTGTGTTCTCCGTTACTTGTGTGGATAAGTCCTATGTTATAGAGTATATAACTTCGGTCATAAGGATCAATTTCTAGTCGCATCGCTTCATAATAATTCTGTAAAGCTTCCGCATAATTTCCTTCGGATTGAGCTGACATCCGTTACGGTCGTCATTCTATTCAAAGAATCTCCGTTACAGAACCGTACATGAGATTTTCATCTCATACGGCTCCTCCCTTATGTACATAATGATAAAATGATAAAGAAGACGAAAATCTTCTCATTATAAACTGAGTAGGGCTAGTGTTTTTACAAGAAATCTCTAGCCAACCTTCCTGCAAGAGATCTTTTCTTAACATCAAACATACAACGTATTGGTACTAGAGAGAAATGATAACTCCAACAATTTCGTTGTTCTCAACGCTTCCCAATTTACAGAAATTAGTCACTTCAACAGCCTTCGATGGTTATACGGGTATCCAAAATACAAACGAGATGGATGTTTGTTGTCCCAACCATTCTTTTAGTCCCAAGCCTGCTAAAGAAAGGGATCGTTTATAACAAAGTTTTTGTGTTGTTGATTCCTAGGTGTAGTGCTTCTTCCCCTCTGCTGCCTATTAGTATTCGTGGACTAGGATTGACCTGTAATACCGAAACATAGGTATAACCTTTCGCTCAATACTAGAATCGAGAATTGAAACATAGCATCTGAGGCCGCATTAATCGAGGATACACGACAGAAGGAATTGTTCTATTTCCAAACTTTACCTTCAACAAGCGTAGATTTTTTTATTTTCTTTTTTCCCGATCACGAATCATGTGTATTTCTCGTAAGACTGAGAGTAATAAAAAAAAATCAAATCGCACCATCTCTGTAATAGGTAAATGCCTCTTTTTCTCCTGAAGTTGTCGGAATTATTCGTAATAAGATATTGGCTACAATCGAAAAGGTTTTATCAATAAAATTTCCATTTATCCGCGATCTAGACATAGGTAGCAATCCATTCTATCATTATTCTCATTACTTCTCGCGGGAAAATGATCCCACAAGGAAAAGAATTCTACAGTACGAAATAACATAAAAACATATTTATTAATCATAAAAAAAAATGGTCCGTCTATTCAATATTAAAAAATTCAATATTCAAATTTACATTACAAGAATTGATAAGAACTAAGAAATAAATATGGGAACCGGATTCGATTCCATCTTACTGGAATAGTCTACCAACGAAAGAAACTATTCTTATTTGATTGAAGTTACAGCTTAGAATAACCTCAGTTGATTGAATTATGATACAAAGAATAAAAAGAATCATTCTATGATGAAAATAGAACAACTGCCTATTTTTTTGTGTTGTGTATTTACGGGTATACACTATACAATCAACTAGAAATATAAAAAAATTGTTTATTGATTTCTATTTTTAATAGAATAGATAGATAGGATAAGGATTTTTTTTTTTTTTTTTTACTCTAAAACTGGCCTATAAAGCAATTTGAGAATTCTTCTGATATGGAATCATAGTCTAAATAGAATCATGATCTAAAGATATCCATTAACCATAAAATATAGACCCCTCGCTCAGTCAATTCATTAGAATTTATAATTTATTGATTTAATCCGGTCGGTATAGTATAAGGTATAGTATAAATAGATAATCAGAAAAAGAAGAGAACATTGTTTTTGCAAACATGAATAGAATTTTTTTAACAGTTTTTGTAAGAAAACAATTTTATCTTTATTCCCCCAGCCTATAAGGAAAGATCCTGCTTTTACTATGATGAAAAATTTTCTATTTTTATCGCTTTCTAGTTAGAATTGATTGGTTGTACCTACCCAATAATCTAATATGAATGATTCATTATTCACTCTATTTTCGGTTTTGGGGTCATAATCATTATGTAGGAGAGATGGCCGAGTGGTTGAAAGCGTAGCATTGGAACTGCTATGTAGGCTTTTGCTTACCGAGGGTTCGAATCCCTCTCTTTCCTTACCTTCACCTAATTTACCGATCTTACTAACCACAATAGATCAAATAGCAATGGATACGACTATTCCAACAGTTAGACCTTTCTTTGATATGGATTCTCTATTCCTAATGGTTGTGGTACGGAAAATACTGTTAAAGAAAAGAGTAGACAAGGAATGAAAATATCCCTCTCGGTCTATGACACCTAAATGGAAGAAAAATCCGGATCAAACCCTTATTTATCTTAATTTATCTTAACCTTAGGTTAATTTACTTCGCCGAAAGGGAGCAAAATTGGTCGAGGCCTTATTTTCATTTTTATTTTCTTTTTGTTAGGTTTAAGTTTGACGAGAATAATATTCTACAACTAGCAATTCATTTATTTTCAAGCCGACCCATTTACTGTCTATTATTTGATTGACTAATCCTTTATATTGGAATGGTTGAAGAGTCAAATGGTTTGGCAATTCCTGATGAGGGGATGAATCGAGATAATTTTGAATTAGAGCTCTAGATTTTTGTTCATCCCTCGCCGCAATAGTATCTCGGGGTTTGCAGCGATAACTTGGTATATCTACTATACGACCATTGACTAAAATATGTCTATGGTTAACTAATTGGCGAGCTCCCGGAATAGTCGGAGCCATGCCCAACCGAAAAAGGATGTTATCCAGGCGCATTTCAAGTAATTGTAGTAAAACCTGACCTGTGGATCCCTTTGCCTTTCCGGCTATACGAACGTATTTAAGTAATTGTCGTTCTGTAAGACCATAATGAAAACGTAATTTTTGTTTTTCTTCTAGGCGAATACGATATTGGGATTTTTTCCCGGAACGCGATTGGTTTCTAAGATCACTTCCAGCTCTGGGCCTTTTATTAGTTAGCCCTGGTAAAGCCCCCAGGCGACGTATTTTTTTGAAACGAGGACCTCGGTAACGCGACATAAAGACTCCTTCTTCTTATTTCTATTTAATTATTAATTCTTATTGATGAAATTTCATTCTACAGAATAAACCTAAACTAAAAATGAACTAAATTCTAACTAAAGCCAAATTTACTGAAGTATTATTCTATTAAAGAATAATGAGATGAGTTGGATAAATATATATATATATATATATATCTTTCTATTCTATATATAGAAAAAGAAAAGGATTCTTTTCGTGAGATAGTTGGAGATTCTTATAACATAATAAAAAATGGCTTTTGCGAAAAGAGGAAGACATTTTTTTCAATATGCTTTGATTTCAAAGATGCATTATCAATCATGTAAAACATCAAATAAAATAAATAGAGAAAAGCCTACTATCGGAATCGAACCGATGACCATCGCATTACAAATGCGATGCTCTAACCTCTGAGCTAAGCAGGCTCACATAACATAAATTCGACATGCATAGGAATTCAATAAACTCTTAGAATCTTTGCTATTAACTTTTTGAATTCTTGGCTATTCATATTATTCATAATTAATATGAATATATTAAAGAATAGAATATGAAATTTCAAATAACGAATAGAATATGAAATTTCAAATAACTGTTAAATATTATAGAGCATAACGATTAATCTAGCGATATAGAATTTTAATTTTTTATAACCATGAGTTTATTACGATTAAATATTTTACAAAAAAAGAATCGATCGTTCAAGTATTCGAAATTGAAGGGGAAAATCAGTGGAAGAGAGACAGATGTATAGGGTACGTATCCACCTATATTGAATTGCGGATACAGAAATGATAAAATCATTTTTGATTGGACCGGATATGAGCCTCCTATAGAAGATATAGACAAGTAGAAGATATAGACAAGAAATCAAAGACAAAGAGTAGAAAACACTTTTTCGAGACAGGAATCGGCATCTATCTAATGAATTCAACGGTTCCGGTATAAGTATAAATGAAAGAAAAAAGGGAACAAGATCGCAATGAGATTTTCATCTCAAAAAGGGGGATATGGCGAAATTGGTAGACGCTACGGACTTAATTGGATTGAGCCTTGGTATGGAAACTTACTAAGTGATAACTTTCAAATTCAGAGAAACCCTGGAATTAATAAAAATGGGCAATCCTGAGCCAAATCACGTTTTCCGAAAACAAACATAGGTTCAGAAAGCGAAAAAAAAAGGATAGGTGCAGAGACTCGATGGAAGCTGTTCTAACGAATGGAGTTGATTGTCTTACATTGGTAGAGGAATCCTTCTATCGAATATCGAAACTTCAGAAAAGATGAAGGATATACCTGTATACGATGAAGGATATACCTGTATACATAGAAGAATTGGTGTGAATCGATTCCATATCGAAGAAAGAATCAAATATTCATTGATCAAAGGATTCACGCATAATCTAATAGATCTTTTGAAGAACTGATTAATCGGACGAGAATAAAGATAGAGTCCCGTTCTACATGTCAATACCGGCAACA